AAAAATAACACTTGACGCAGTTATTGTGCTTAAATGGTTTTTCTTTTTTTTGAAATACGGAACTATATAAATAACTGAGAAATTCCATGAAAGAAAAACGAATGATTCATATAAATCACTTAGCGGGAAATGCCTCGAATTAATCCAACGAGTGACTAATAATCCTGTTATACATAAAAAAGTAGCTATCATTCCCTTTTCTGACGAATCATATAGTTTTATGATTTCGTCGACAAATAAGGTTATCAAATGAATTGTAATTACAATTGAAACGATTGAAAAGGAAATATGAGTTAATATATGCTCTAAAGTTGAAAATATCATAAAAATGTTAAAAAGAGGAGTCCTGAAATAGAAATCAGGAGTTGAATTCATTATAGAATCTTATTCTCATTATAGAATCTATTGTATCTATTTTAGAAGACGGCCTGCCGCCACTCGGACTCGAACCGAGATGCTCTAGCACTGCTTCCTAAGAGCAGCGTGTCTACCGATTTCACCATAGCGGCTTGCTCGAACTCATATCATAATAGCCTATTCATAGTCAATCGTCGAGATTGAAGGAGTCAACTCAACGAAAAATTTTTAGTAAAGATTAAAATAGATGAATAAAATTTCGTTCAAATAGGAATTTGAAGGTTCATTATTTTAGGGTGTCATTTTTTTTTTTTACCTTAGGGCTTTGGTGCCTCTCCTGGAATCTAACTCTTGTAACTAAAAAGTTCGTACCTCTAGTTCTAGTTAGTGATAGAACTCAAAAAGTTTTCTTTTTTTATCAATGAACACAAAATAGACCCTATTTTTTTTTTATTATTCAAAACTGACATATTATTCGGACAAAATATTCCAGGCTTTCGTCGATTGGGTTAAAAGGGGGAGATATATGGGAGATTTATATATTAATTCATAGAAATAAGAAGTCATAAAGTTACACAAAAACAAAAAGTTTTCAAAATAAATGGAATCTATTAGTTTCAACGATTCATTAATTTTAACTAAAGATCTTAAATTTGACCTTATTTTGACCTTATTTTGACCTTATTATAGATAGAGAGAAAAAAACTTTGATTATTGTAATTGTGACAAATAGATTGATGGGGAAAATAGGACCCCCCCAAAAAAAAAAGGGGGATAAAAAAGACTAAAAAAAGGTTCAAACCTTGGATCTTGTCTTTATTCTTTATTTCAAAAGGTTTTTTTTATTAGAAATTCTAATTTTAGTAAATCAAAGAATTCTTATTCTACATATCCTAAATAGCGAAGCGAGTTCCATTTCAGATTGATTAGCCCCAAACAACAGGTAGTGGAAATTTTTAATTTCATATTAACGACGAAATGAGCCAATTTTTTGATTCAGATTATTCCAATCTTTTTTTATGACTTTTGTGTTTGTCGCACAAAAAAACCTTTTGAATTTTCGGTAGAAAGAGATTTACCTAATGACAGCGCCTTTAAGGCTGCCCCATATCCCTTCCTTTTCCAAATATTTTTACGAATACGCTTTTTTGATCTAGAAGTACGTTTTTTTGGAACTGCCATTTAAAAATGAAGGGGTTACTCGTTGTTATAGTTGGATGTGAAAGACATCTATTGGTCAAAACGAATTGTTCTTTACTATTCATTATCTATTTATTTTATTCTCTAGATAATATTCTATTCATAAAAAAATAGAGATATGTGAAATATAGTAGAAAATATTACTAGAGATAGAAAAAAATAAAAAAAATAAAAATATATGTTATTTTTTCAACAAAAAGGGTTTTTCTATATCCATACAATATTCGTAAGAAAGACTCATTTTTATTGATTGGTACCTTTATTTTTTATTGTTTATGATTCACATCTATATCTATGGAATCCGATGTTCTGCCAGAGAAATCGAATTAATTGAACTTCATAAAAGAAAGAATCCAAAAAAGACCTTTCATTTTAATCTCTGTCTATTTTCTTCGTTCTATATTTCATTTATACGGAATAAAAAATACCGAAGGATTTAAAACCTGTTGCCTAATGAAAACTTTAATAATCTTTTTTCTATTAACTGGTCAAACTCGAGTAAAGAATACTTCTAGATTCCATTTTTAAATTTGAATGAGACCAGTAATTAAAGCAATTAATCTGTTAAAGGATACATGGTTTGATAAAAGAGATCTTAGGGATTTTTTTTTACCCCTTTGGATAAATAAAAAAGAATTTTATAGAAAATGTCGGATCTTATAGCCTTCCCTATAAAAAGGGGGTTTTTTATCGAGATGGGAAAAAGAAATAAATTCCATAATGAACTCGTTAATGATTTGGAACAAACTAACTAAAAGAATGGGTTCTTATTTTATTAGAACAAGTTTTAATCTTAGGTAATCCTATGATTTATATCAGAATCAAGTACTCTTTTGAGTTTTAGTATAATTTTTTATCCTTACTTTATGAATGTAAATTACTGTAATAATAATTGAAATTTTCATTTTCGGTATCTTCATAAAAAGTTTAATTAATAACTAAG